CCTATAATTCTGAAAAGACAGATTGCCTATCTTTTCTTTCATCTCAGGAGAAATACGATCGGGAGGAGCTAATTCGAATCCCTCTGGTAAAATAAGAACAGCCCCCACATTCAAACCTCCCTTTTTACCATTAGCAAGAACTTGTTTCAGTTGCATATCATAAGGGATTCTAACAACTGCTTCGAATACAGTATCAGGAAGTACAGCTTGTGGAACTTCAATATCCACAGGCTTATTAGCTAAATGACAATTGGCACATACAATTCGTCCAGTCGCTTCGCGCGGATTTTCATAACCCTTCTGCGCAAAAATGGGATATGCGTTTGAAATGGATGTATGAGTTATTATATATATCATAATCGATACAGAAATAGATCGAGTTATCTGTTCCCTTACCATAAAAAAAGTATTTCTATTTTGCATGATCCAATTATTGATCTCGAAATTTCTACAAAAAATTAGGTAGGTAGCTAATATAGTTCCCTATCCATGAGTCTGGCATTGTAATCGAATAATTGTACTGGAATATCCAAGAATACTTTGAAGAGCTAGAAATATAAAGAATAAGTAAGATTGAAATCCTTTATTTATGCATAAAGAAAAGAAACTTTTTGAGTTGATTGATAAAAAAATAGTAAATGACTTCTTTATTCATTCATTGAATGATAAATGACCACAAGTGAAGGAGATACACGATTTAAATAATGGAAAATCCAATATTTCACAATTGTATCTAGAATAACTGGAAAAGTGGAAACAAGACCAGATATTATTTTCTCATTATGAGCCAATCCAAAATCGTTGTAAAACGAACCAATCATTAGTTCCCAACCGTGAGGCGAGTGGAATCCAATCCATAAATCAGTGACTAATAGAATTGAAAAAGCTTTTATTGTGTCACTTAGATTATAAAGAAATTCCTGAACCCAAGAATTAAGAATGGAAAGTTCTTTACTACGCATAATAAAATAACCACTTAGAATAGTGAAACAGATTATATTTGTCGAAAAATGAAAAAAGATATGTAAATTATATTCACTGCGTGTTTTGACCAATTGCATAATTTCTTTATGGATTCCTATCCGAAACTTTTCTAGATGTGTACCCGGGTATTCCTTTATTATTTCATCTAATAAGAATAATTCTTGTAATTCTATGAATGTTTCTACAATCTTCTTTTCTTGAATATCATTCAAAAGCGTTTCAGATTGCCCGATATTCCACCAATCTGTAATCCAAGGTTCCAAATATTTATTAAACACTAGAGAGACCCACCAGGGTAAAAATACTATAAATGCAAGATAAGGAAGAGAGGTTAATGTTTTCTTTTTTTTCACTTTTTATCTCTGAATTGTTAATGAACTTGCTTTATTCGTCGACTTTATCTTATTTTTGAAGCATGAGTTTTATAACAAGATATGGAACCTATGGATCTATTCCCTATTTTTGTATAATTTTTTAATCCTTAAATGTAGAAAAAATAGGGAAATGGAAGAAATAAGGATTTACTTTGGATCAGAAAAGAATAATAAGCAAATGTTGTTCTCAAATATTCCAATTGGACAAATTAGAACCAATTGAATCTCCGTTTGTTATTTTTGCTGAATACTAAAAAAACTTTAAGTGACGAATATAATTTTTATTTAAAAAAAAAAAATTAGTGGGTGCCTAAAAGTTCTTATTTCAAAAAATTTCAATTGGTACATCCAAGAAATCGGCCAATTCCACAGCTTTTTGTTCTATTTGTCGTGCAGTAAAATTCTCATCAGTATTAATTAAGGGAATGACTCCCTGACCCCATATTTCTATATAAAGGACACGACGAGGATAAAGAATGGTTTTACTCTCTATTTTGATTGCCTGGATATCCTTGATAAAGAAACGAAGGAAGATTCGACGGTTTTTTCCAGGAAATCCCCAACGAAAAATACATCCTATTCCTTCTTTCCTATCAAATCGATCATAACCACTACCGATATTCAACAACATTGTACACCATAAATAGGAGCTAATAAATAAACCCGCGATTCCATAGAAAGACATCACGATTCCTTGTGGAAAAAAAACAATTTGCTCATAGGGAAATACAGATATCAAATTCCTACCAAAATAACTGGAAGTTCCAACTACTAAAAATCCTAGCGAACCTAAAAAAAGGATACAGGCCCAGCAAAAATTACTTGTTTTTCTAGATCCCCTTATAAGTTCTATCCATATATGTTCTGATCGCCAATTCATATTCTACTATACTAGATCCTCTTGTATTTGATTGGAATTCAGAGAATAATTCAAATTCATTTGATTTTTATTTTCTTGCCCCCGAAGTAACTCTCATCAACTAGTACTATTTTATTGTGAACCATTAGCAACAGTAGGTTAAATGGATTTCCAGTTTATATTTTACATATTAATTGATCCTCTTCTCTTTTTAACTAGCTATATCCCTATCCCTATATACAGGATTTAGTCATATATCATGTATCCATTAATAGCTCTTTCGTTTTTTTTTTTTTTTTTTGATAAGGAACCACATATCGTACCAAAATTCACTAAACGTAAACCCTTATTATGATTTAGTGTTGAAATTAATTGATCAGACTTGTTCCGATCGCATCTAGACAATCTTATTTTTTTGGACAAAAAAAAATAAAGAAGCCATTGCAATTGCAGGAAATACTAGGCCCACTAAGGGCACAAAAAGAGAGGGTAAGTTGAGATCTGTCATAGAATACGTGCCTCGATTTAATATTTGTACCTCTTATAAGGAAAGATATCTTATGATAAGTATATCTATTATAAATAATATTAAGTAGTTAATAAGTGCAAGGAATAAAGAATATAGAACTAAATTAAGTGTACCTTTTTATTTATACACAAATATGTATGATAATCGACTCTAATCCTTTTTTTATTCTTCTTCTTTCGGTCTTATCTTAAAAATCGGATTAAAAATTTACGACTCTAATTAATCTAATACAGGGATTTCTAATAAAAAAGAAAAGTAGATTCTCAGAGAATATAGAAATTATTTCTATTCCCTATTTTATTTCTTTTATATTTTTGTATCCCCTACTATATTTATGTATTATTTACTATTATTATTTTATTTAAATATTATTTACATTTTCATATAATAACATATTCTAATTTAATTACTTATTTTCCATTTTCATAGAATTAAATCCTAAGAAAATATAAATAATATTAATGAAAAGAATATAAAAATTCCAATTAATTAAGACTATACTAAGACATAATAAGAGCGGAATTTTTTTTCCCTAATTCCTATTTAAATTTCTGTAAGAAAGAATCCTGTTTATTTAATAGAGAGTGATTAATTACTAATAATGAATACCGATAGGATAAAAAAGGACCCTGGGGAAAAATAAAAAAGAATTATCTTAAATTTTGTATTCTTACTACAAGTGGACTTATGTGACCCAAGAAAACGCCATTCTTCTTATTTTTTTTATTACAATGAATTAAATACTTGTTCGCTATAAACTAAAAATAATTAAATAACTTGACTTTAATTTTTTTTTTTTCTATTCAAAAGAAAGAACCTATGGGGCTGCAATAATTCACTCAGAACACCCTTTAAAAGATTACGTGGCACGATTGAATCGAATAAGCCTTTATGGAATAAATACTCAGACGCTTGTGAACCCTCGGGTACTTTTTTATTTAATGTTTGTTCAATTATTTGTTTACCCGCAAATGCAATGTAGGTATTAGGCTCAGCAATGATGACATCTCCCAACATAGCAAAACTGGCTGTAACTCCGCCAGTTGTAGGAGATGTAAGGATTGATACATAGAATAACTTTTTATTTAATTGATAATTATATGAAGCAGAAGAAATTTTAGCCATTTGCATCAAGCTCAAACTACCTTCTTGCATGCGCGCTCCTCCAGAAGCACACACGATAATAACGGGTAGATATTTCTTAGTAGCATATTCGATTAAACGGGTTATTTTCTCGCCTACTACAGATCCCATACTACCCCCCATAAACCGAAAATCCATAACCCCAATTGCTATCTTAATACCATTTAGTCGACCTAAGCCTGTTTGAATAGCTTCAGTTAAACCGGTCTTTTTTTGATAAAAACGGATACGATCCCTATAAGGATGTTTCTTGGAATGAAATCTAAGGGGATCCCTAGATATCATATCCTCATTCATGGGATCCCAAGTTCCTGTATCAATCAAAAGTGATATTCTATCGTAACTACTCATTAGAAAATGATATCCACAATGTTCACAAATATCAATTTGTGATTTAAAAGATTTTGTATAACTTAATGTAAAACAATTTTCGCATTGAACCCATAAATGCCTGTATTCTTTTTTTATATCAAAATAATTAGAGCTTTTTATTATATGAGAATAACTACTATTTCTCATGCTATAAAATTTTTTTTTAGTACAAATAAAATTCCAAAGAGAACTGTCATTGTCAGTATATCCCTTAATGTAAGTACGCATTTCAAAATGAAGATAACTATCAATGCAACTATTATTCCAACTAGATTGAGTATCAGACATGTAATTATAATAGTAACTCTTAAATCCACTATTCGGACAACTATCTAAATTCAGATAGTTAGAAAAAGAACTTTCTAGTTCATTCATAAAAGAAATAGAATTGTCAATCTTTAAAATACTATTTTTAATATCCAAATATACCGAAGAACCGTCGCCATTATTATCTATAATTAAAAAAGTGTCATCGGAGATCAAACTCCAAAAGTCCCTAATATCAACTAAATAATCAACATTACCGCAATTGCAACTCGCACTAGGTTTTTTTTTTTTATTTGTATCGTTTAGAATGGGGTTGTCATTTTCCCTAATACACCCACCAATAGGACCAAAACCATACATTGATTTATTTAGCTCACACCCAGCCTTATTATATAACATTGAATTGAACCACCTTTTTTCCATAGCTTTTTCTTGCCCTTTATTTGCAAATACAATAGATGAATAGTCAATAATTATTTTTTTTATTTCCCATACTAATTAAACATATAGATCCAATTGAATTGGTAAGATCGTTAATTAAGAAAATAAAGAATACATAGTGAAAGAAATAATTATCTTTATACCAAAAGTGGTTCAAGCAAGTTTAACTCATAGAAGAAGGCACGAGCGTTGATACTTTTCGGATAGGACCCCGGTATTTCAAGAAAAAGGAGGGGTCCTAGCTCTGTGCAATTTAATTTCCAGTTAGATTGGATTGGGGTTAAGCTGTAATTTATAACCAGGGTCTTGTTATTATTTTCAATTCAAAAATGAACAAGGATTGAGTATACCAAAATAAAAGTGTCTCACCAAGACTTTTTTATCATGGAAAAAAAAAAAAAAAGGTTTTACGTAATTGTAATTAACTTACGAAAATTTCACTCACGAAGATTTATGAATAAGAGAATCTTTTTTGTCCAAGATTTGATGATTTGAGAAATAGGAATTGGATTGAATCTATCGAAATTAATTGCTTTTTGATTTCATTTTGCTGTATCCGTTGTATTCATAAAAATATGCGGTAATGTTTTCATTTCTATGGAAAAACGAAGTGAATCAATGCCAACCCAACACAAACAAGCACTAAATGATGAAATGAAAACTATAAAATACAAATAAAGAATGTGAATGCAATTCCTAGGGCTATACGGATTCGAACCGTAGACCTTCTCGGTAAAACAGATCAAACTAATGAATATCTAAATGATTCAAACTGTTTCAAAGACCCAACATGCATTTTGTTGCATTGGGCTCTTTCATCAACTGATGACAAGATCAGTTAGTTCACCATATTTTTTCTTATCTTTACAGGAAAAGTAAGAAGATAGTGAGATGGCTCCATGTGCTCTGATTCATTACTTAGATTCTGAACCAAGAGCAATACCAAAGTGTTTAAAAAAAGGGATTTCCTTGACGTAGGTCTGCCTCCGGCCTAGATTCAAATGCAACTTTAAAAAAAGTGAAATCGAGTCTCTATCGTACGCTCCAAGAGTAAAATATGACACTTTATACACCTTAAAGTTCATAGGACGATAAGAGGTTATTTTGAGGCCCTTATACTCATTATGCCTAGCATTGAATAGACTTAATATTTACCTTATCAATTCTCAAATCAATGATGAGTTCCATTTGGCATCTGAATTCGTATCTGAATCGGATTGAACCAAATAAATATTTGTCAGGCTATTGTCCTCTTATTCTTTCGAATCACTGGAGTAAGACATTCATTTCTCAATAAGACCAAATATATTAATTGCATAATGTACTTTCTTGAAAAGCATTGGCGCACGTGTAAACGAGTTGCTCTACCTAACTGAGCTATAGCCCTTGTCATAGATATCTTACCATATTGGTAATTTCTTGTCAAGATTAATATTAATTTCTTGCCAAGATAAATATTTGATGATCCAGAAGATAACTCTCTAAGAAGTTTTTTATTTCTTATTAAGAATTGATTGGTATTGCCTAGAAGTAAGATTCCATCTATAATTCACGAAGCGGTGGGTCTATTTTTTTCTTTGTAGTGAGAAATGACCTACTTAACTCAGTGGTTAGAGTATTGCTTTCATACGGCAGAAGTCATTGGTTCAAATCCAATAGTAGGTATAACTTATTAGATACCCTTGGTTCTGGTATCTAATAAGTTTTTTTACACATCTTTTTTTGTCTCAGATTATACTTGATTGTATTGAATTATCGGAATCCAAAAATGAAGTATAAATAAGGATAACTTCTTTTAATTGTTCTGGTATATCAACTAACAGGAAATGGCATTGATAAACTTTACTAGGAAATGACATTGATAGATTCGACTCGCGTTCTAGCTCGCCTGAGAGCTAAATTCGCCTCAATTCTTTGTCTCTTACCTTCTGCTTTACTCAAGTTGGTTTTAGCTATTTCAAGAGCTTTCTTAGCTTCTTGTGGATCAATATCAGTACTCATTTCTGCATCATTTCCTAAAATGGTGATCTCATTATTACCTATTCTAGCGAAACCGCCCATTAGAGCCACTGTTAACCATTGGTCGTTGAGGCATATTTTCAAAAGACCTATATCTACAGCTGTGGCAATAGGGGCGTGGTTTGGTAATACACCGATTTGTCCACTATTAGTAGATAAAATAATTTCGTTCACTTCGGAATTAAAAATAATTCGATTAGGGGTTAGTACACAAAGATTTAAGGTCATTTCTTCAATTTGCTCTCCACTCTTATTCTAAGTTGGTAGCTTTCGCGGTAGCTTCTTCGATGGTACCCACTAAATAGAAGGCCTGTTCGGGAAGACTGTCTAATTCTCCGGAAAGTATAAGTTGAAATCCTTTAATTGTTTCTGTAAGACCCACATATTTCCCTGGAGAACCCGTAAATACTTCTGCTACGAAGAAGGGTTGGGATAAGAAACGTTCAATTTTTCGTGCTCTTGCTACGGTTAAACGATCCTCTTCGGATAATTCGTCCAAACCAAGTATAGCTATAATATCTTGAAGTTCTTTGTAACGCTGTAAAGTTTCCTTAACTCTTTGCGCAATTTCATAATGTTCCTCACCAACGATCCAAGGTTGGAGCATAGTTGATGTTGAATCTAAAGGGTCCACTGCTGGATAAATACCTTTGGCAGCTAATCCTCTTGATAGTACGGTAGTAGCATCTAAATGTGCAAATGTCGTGGCAGGGGCAGGGTCGGTTAAATCATCTGCAGGTACATAAACTGCTTGAATGGAAGTTATTGATCCTTGTTTGGTAGAAGTAATTCTTTCTTGCAAAGAACCCATTTCCGTACTAAGGGTAGGTTGATAACCCACCGCGGAAGGCATTCTACCTAAGAGGGCAGATACCTCTGATCCCGCTTGAACGAATCGAAAGATATTATCAATGAATAGAAGTACATCTTGCTCATTAATATCCCGGAAATATTCTGCCATGGTTAGGGCAGTTAAACCCACCCTCATACGGGCTCCCGGCGGCTCATTCATCTGACCATAGACTAAAGCGACTTTTGATTCTGCAATCTTGTCTTTGTTAATAACTCCGGATTCTTTCATTTCCATATAAAGATCATTTCCTTCACGAGTGCGCTCGCCTACTCCACCAAATACGGATACACCCCCATGAGCTTTAGCAATGTTGTTGATCAATTCCATGATGAGTACTGTTTTACCCACTCCAGCCCCTCCAAAAAGTCCAATTTTTCCTCCACGACGATAAGGAGCTAAAAGATCTACTACTTTAATACCAGTTTCAAAGATTGATAATTTTGTATCTAATTGTATAAAGGCGGGTGCAGATCTATGAATCGGAGATGTTGTGCCAGTATCTACAGGACCTAAATTATCAACGGGTTCTCCAAGAACGTTGAAAATTCGCCCGAGAGTAGCCCCACCGACTGGAACACTTAATGGAGCTCTCGTGTCAATCACTGCCATTCCTCTCGTCAGACCATCTGTTGCACTCATAGCTACAGCTCTAACTCGATTATTTCCTAATAATTGCTGTACCTCACAAGTCACATTTACTTGCTGACCATCACTATCTCGACTATTAACTACTAAAGCGTTATAAATATTAGGCATGTTCCCCGGTGGAAAAGCAACATCCAGTACGGGGCCAATAATTTGAACAATTCGCCCTAGGTTTTTTTCTTCAAGTGCAGAAATCGTAGGATCAGAAGTAGTAAGACTCATTCTCATAATCATGATAAAGTAAAATATGTCAAAATTTATTGGGAATATTTCTGAATCGAAAAGAAAATGTCCGATAGGAAGTGGATCGATTAATTCAATAAGGCATGGAATCCATAAGAAAGTTAGTACTCAATTTAGTCAATATCGTCCAACCGACCAAATAGAATTCAATCATTTACTCATTCAATAATTTCATTTTCAAGTTCAACTAACCCTTTTTTTTTAATTGTAATTTTAAAGTATCAACAAAATCACAAGTATAAGAATAAAAAATGAGGAAGTATCACTCATTTATTTATCATTATATAGAATTTCATTCATATTAGGGTTTTATTATCTATAGAATTTGAACTTAAATTCGATTTATAATTAATTCATTATTTCTCACTGGATATTGTTATTTACTTTTTTTATATGGATTTTAGTCTATTCTTTTTTTATACTTTTTTATGGATTAATTATGCTTATTTTCACATATAGAAGTTACATATACAACGTATATCAGTGTCAAGACCGAATTTTTCTTTAGTATATATTAGATATTAAAATGCAAATAAAAAAAATAGGATTTTTATAAATTATAAACTTACAAAACAAGTATTGGGTTGCGTCATACATATCAAAGAGTATACAATAATAATGTATTTGGTGAAAATCAAATACGTGGTCTTATTTTATTGATTAAATTAGTAGAAAATTTTAGTTTAATTGAAAATTTTTGGAATCGTTTTTTTTTTTCAAAGATTTAATTCACGCTTATTCCATGTCGAGTAGACCTTGTCGTTGTGAGAATTATTAATTCATTAATTGTAGGGAGGGACTTATGTCACCACAAACAGAGACTAAAGCAAGTGCTGGATTTAAAGCTGGTGTTAGAGATTACAAATTGACTTATTATACTCCTGAATATGAAACCAAGGATACTGATATCTTGGCAGCATTCCGAGTAACTCCTCAACCGGGAGTTCCGCCTGAAGAAGCAGGGGCTGCAGTAGCTGCCGAATCCTCTACAGGTACATGGACAACTGTATGGACTGATGGACTTACAAGTTTGGATCGTTACAAAGGGCGATGCTACCACATCGATCCTGTTGCTGGTACTGAAAATCAATTTATTGCTTATATCGCTTATCCTTTAGACCTTTTTGAAGAAGGGTCCGTTACCAACATGTTTACTTCCATTGTGGGTAATGTGTTTGGGTTCAAAGCTCTTTCAGCTCTACGTCTGGAAGATCTGCGAATTCCTCCTGCTTATTCCAAAACTTTCCAAGGTCCACCCCACGGAATCCAGGTTGAAAGAGATAAATTGAACAAGTATGGTCGTCCCCTATTGGGATGTACTATTAAACCAAAATTGGGATTATCCGCGAAAAACTATGGTAGAGCTGTTTATGAATGTCTTCGCGGTGGGCTTGATTTTACCAAGGATGATGAAAACGTGAACTCACAACCATTTATGCGTTGGAGAGATCGTTTCTTATTTTGTGCCGAATCTATTTATAAAGCACAATCTGAAACTGGTGAAATTAAAGGGCATTACTTGAATGCTACTGCGGGTACGTGTGAAGAAATGATAAAAAGAGCCGTATTTGCAAGAGAGTTAGGAGTCCCTATTGTAATGCATGACTATATAACAGGAGGATTCACTGCAAATACTAGCTTGTCTTATTATTGCCGAGACAACGGCTTACTTCTTCATATTCACCGGGCAATGCATGCGGTTATTGATAGACAGAAGAATCATGGTATGCATTTTCGTGTATTAGCTAAAGCATTACGTATGTCTGGTGGAGATCATATTCATTCTGGTACAGTAGTAGGTAAATTAGAAGGTGAACGCGAGATGACTTTGGGTTTTGTTGATTTATTACGTGATGATTATATTGAAAAAGATCGAAGCCGTGGTATTTTTTTCACTCAAGATTGGGTCTCTATGCCGGGTGTTTTGCCTGTGGCTTCAGGGGGTATTCATGTTTGGCATATGCCTGCCCTGACTGAGATCTTTGGAGATGATTCTGTACTACAGTTTGGCGGAGGAACTTTAGGACACCCTTGGGGAAATGCACCGGGTGCAGTAGCTAATAGGGTGGCTTTAGAAGCGTGTGTACAAGCTCGTAATGAAGGGCGTGATCTAGCTAGTGAAGGTAATGAAATTATCCGTGAAGCTTGCAAATGGAGCCCTGAACTTGCCGCTGCTTGTGAAGTGTGGAAAGAGATCAAATTTGAGTTCAAACCGGTAGACACGATAGACTAAACTAGATAAACGTGCATAATTCAGTAATTCCTGTTTATTCTTCTAAGTGTAATTAACTAAACTCGGCTCAATCCTTTTTTTTTATTAAAAAAGGATTGAACCGAATAAAGAATGAGCGAACCTCCGCCACCTTTCTTATAATATTTGTATATATTTTCTTTTCTATATATCCATATCAATAAATTATATCTATAAATATGTCCAAAATAGACAGACCTTACCTATAACTTAACTTACATATCCAAGATAAGATCTAAGACTAAAGGACTCCATATTTCTTCCATATTTCTATGGTTTCTTGTTGGATCCATAATTTATTTTATGGGTCTTTGCAATTGCTTGGTAGATTTTTTTTTCTATCCTTTGGTTTTTGTTTTAGACCATAGACCAAGGCAAGTATATCTTTTACACATTCTGTATATTGTCTCTTTCGTTCCGTGTTGCATTGCAATAAAAACTTATTTTTTTATTCAATTATAAGAAACGGAATTCTTCATAGGAAGAAAAAAAAATGTCTTTTCGATACAAATCTGTACACGAGATGAGAGAAAACCTTATTTGAATTTATTTACATTTCTAATAAATTTATTGAAATGTTAATTGGTCTATTTATCAGTCTGTCGGAACGGAATGACATGACTCTTTTATTCCAACTTGAATTAAATAACTTAATTGTTTCTCAAAGGACCCCGTATAATAAAGATTTAAGGTTTCTAATTTTGGTTTGGTATAGAAGTTATGAGTTTGTATATGTAAGTAAGGATTCCTCCCAATTCAACCAAAGGAATATATTAATAATCTATTAATAAAAGGATTAAGAAATAAAAAAATATAGAACAAAGGGAGGGAATCCAATGGTTTTATCATTAGATGATATTTAAATATCTATATCGAATCTGCAATAACCCTCTCTGGGGATTTTAATAAAAAAAAGTTTTATTTTTATTTAATTTATTTATTAAATAAATTGCAAAATATAAAAAAACCAATAAAAAAAAAAGGGGGGGGGAGCTTTTTTGTGTAAAAGCGGAATATGTCTACAATATAATATATGAATAGAATGGAAATGTAAGTGAAATTCTGTTGAATTTATTTTTAAGCGAGACAGGCTTTACAAAAAAATAATGAAACTCTGAAATTTAATAAAAAAAATGATATTTCACCTAATAAGTTCTGGATGAATTGACAATTCGAATCGAGTAATTCAGTACAGTACACATTAATAGGAGTGATTCTATGTTTTTGCTTTACGAATATGATATTTTCTGGGCATTTATAATAATATCAAGTGTTATTCCTATCTTGGCATTTGTAATTTCTGGGGCTTTAGCCCCAATTAGTGAAGGAACAGAAAAGTTCTCCAGTTATGAGTCGGGTATAGAACCCTTTGGGGATGCTTGGGTACAATTTCGAATTCGTTATTACATGTTTGCTCTAGTTTTTGTTGTTTTTGATGTTGAAACCGTTTTTCTTTATCCATGGGCAATGAGTTTTGATGTATTGGGTGTATCCGTATTTATAGAAGCTTTAATTTTTGTGCTTATCCTAATTGTTGGTTTAGTTTATGCATGGCGAAAAGGGGCATTGGAATGGTATTAGCTCCTGACTATTCATACAATAAAAAAAAGAAAGGAAAAAAAGAGATGGAGACAGTTATTAATTTGATTGAGTTTCCATTAGTTGACCAAACAATCCCGAATTCCGTTATTTCGACTACATCGAATGATCTTGCGAATTGGTCAAGACTATCCAGTTTATGGCCACTTTTGTACGGTACTAGTTGTTGTTTCATTGAATTTGCTTCATTAATAGGCTCACGATTCGATTTTGATCGTTATGGATTGGTACCAAGATCGAGTCCTAGGCAAGCGGATCTTATTTTAACAGCTGGCACAGTAACAATGAAAATGGCTCCCTCCTTAGTAAGATTATATGAGCAAATGCCTGAACCAAAATATGTCATTGCTATGGGTGCCTGCACTATTACAGGGGGGATGTTCAGTACCGATTCTTATAGTACCGTTCGGGGAGTTGATAAACTAATTCCTGTAGATGTCTATTTGCCAGGCTGCCCACCTAAGCCAGAGGCGGTTATTGATGCTATAACGAAACTTCGTAAGAAGATATCTCGAGAAATCTATGAAGATAGAATTGGGTCTCAACAGCAAAATAGATGCTTTACTACCAATCACAAGTTTCATGTTCGACGCAGTACCCATATTGGAAATTATGATCAAAGATTGCTCTATCAATCACCAGCTACTTCAGAGAGATCTGATGAAACTTTTTTCAAATCCAAAAATTCAAAATTTTCCCACGAATTGGTGAATTAGGCAAATCTATTTTCTTTGTAACGAATAACAAAGGTCAATTTTTATAAATTTCATTGTAAATACGAAATCGTCATAGAAATAAGAATGTGGGAGAGATCAAGAAGATGCAGGGTCGTTTATCTGTTTGGCTAGTCAAGCATGAGCTAGTTCATAGGTCTTTGGGTTTCGATTACCAAGGAATAGAAACTTTACAAATAAAACCGGAGGATTGGGACTCCATTGCTGTCATTTCATATGTATATGGTTACAATTATTTACGCTCTCAGTGTGCTTATGATGTATCGCCTGGCGGATTGTTAGCTAGTGTGTATCATCTTACGAGAATACAGTACGGTGTGGATCGACCGGAAGAAGTATGCATAAAAGTTTTTATCCCAAGGACGAATCCTATAATTCCGTCCGTTTTCTGGATTTGGAAAAGTGCCGACTTTCAAGAACGGGAATCCTATGATATGTTGGGAATTTTTTATAATAATCATCCGCGTCTTAAGCGTATTTTGATGCCTGAAAGTTGGATAGGCTGGCCTTTACGTAAAGACTATATTACTCCCAATTTTTATGAAATACAAGATGCTCATTGAATGATAAAAAACTAATGTTTCCTTTTATGATTATATGACACGACTCTATATTGCCAGTCAAGTGATCCTTTTTTTATGCTCCAAATGAATGGGCCATAATTTATATTATGAGTGGGTTGGGTTAAAAAATCATTTCATTTTCAGTGAGATTCCTGGGTTTCTTTTATAGTATATCATATCTATTTTGGATGGATGTAGGCAGTAGAATAAATTTAAAAGGTTTTATGCCATGAACTTTGTTTTGTACCACACATATATTAGATAGACCCCATACCATACCCGTAAAGTAACATACGCGGGAATGAAGAAATAGACTAGGAAAGAAAATTAAAAATTCACCAAAAGGGGTCGAATTAAAAATGGAATTTGTACTGTATCTGAAATATATTCTGTTTATTTCTATCCTTCAACTCCTTTTTTCTTTTTTTTTTTTTTGAATGAAAGATAATCTAAATTTTTTAGTATGGAATACCTATTTTCATAATACTTATCTATAAAAAAGGAGGTATATTTCTCTATATTTAGATGAATAAGTATGTGTCGTATTATAAAACTATAAAAAGTATATCCAGTCATTTTTATGAATTTGACTGATATAAATTAATTACATGTCAGGAACCAGATTTGAACTGGTGACACGAGGATTTTCAGTCCTCTGCTCTACCAACTGAGCTATCCCAACGACTACTTTTTATTCTATTAGAGGACTCATGTTTATGTCAATTCCAGGGACTAAGTACGATTTTCATCGTACTTACGTCCCTGGAATCTTTTTGGTCTTAAAAAAAGAAGACTTTCTTTGATAAGTGTAAGGATACGGACTATGAATGATTCCATAATGGGGATTACTTGTCCATATATGTAGATTTGCACGTATATCGTATCTATTCAACTCCATATTTGTTTAAATTCATCTGGAAACAAAACAATAGAGTGAATGTAAAATGTAGCGAATTTTGAACCACCAGCGGAGCGGAAAAAGTGAGGAAATAAAATTTGTTTTTATTGGGGATAGAGGGACTTGAACCCTCACGATTTATAAAGTCGACGGATTTTCCTTTTACTATAAATTTCATTGTTGTCGATATTGACACGTAGAACGGGACTCTCTCTTTATTCTCGTCCTATTAATCTTTTTTTGTTTTAATGATAAATAAGACTCTGGAATGAATGATTTAATCACTGAATATCCGATTATTCGTTCCACTTTCATTGGCATGGATTCACAATAAGTCGTCAATTTTTCATAGAATCTATTTTATATAAATTCTAGATTAAGGTCGTCATTATTATTAATCGTTTAATATGTCAGTATGTATATGTACGTATTAGATATATAGGGTCATCTTTCCTTTCTGTAATTAGGATAGAAATATTCCTGCTACCAATGCAAACAACTTCATTCGTTAGAACAGCTTCCATTGAGTCTCTGCACCTATCCTTTTAAAATTATTAGTTTATAATTGATATATATATATAATGGTATAATAGAATATGGAAAATCTAAAATATATAGAAAATCAAAAATTCTAAATATAGAAATTTTTTTTTCTGAAGCCAAGGATTTGGCTCAGGATTGCCCATTTTTAATTCCAGGGTTTCTCTGAATTTGGAAGTTAACACTTAGTAGGTTTCCATACCAAGGCTCAATCCAATCAAGTCCGTAGCGTCTACCGATTTCGCCATATCCCCCTTTGAGTTGAGACCCTAATTTGCCCTTAATAAAATATCAATTCATATATCGAAAAAGTATATACTTTTCTATTTAACCTCTTTCATTCCATCTCTATTGAATAACCTATACTTTTTTTTTGTTCAAATTAAAAAAGATTCTATCATTGATATATCTACAATTCAATATAGATAGATATATTTGGCATCTAATCTATAAGTTCTAGATTTTTAATTTTTCCATTCTTATTTAGAATACTAGAACGATCGATACTCCCCCTTATTTTTACGCTACCATTTTCTGATCTGAATGAAATAAGAAGAATACCTAATTATGATCTGGATTTCATATTTCTCTTTATTAGACTCTTTTTTTTTTTTTTTTATTAGGTAAATCCCAAAAAGGAACGAAATCAAAATAGAATAAAAATATATAATAAATTAAATAGGAATTAAATATATATATATTTGTTATAAAATGAAGAAATAGAATATAAAAAAATTTCTATTGGGTATTGATGTTAATGATCTTTTATATAAGGATCTTTTTTTTATTCCTATTATATATTCTTATTATATATAATGATATATTCTAGGATTGAAATATAATAACATATAAATAAAAAAAAAGTAGAAATTTATTAATAAGTAATTGTTAAAATAGAATTAATTAATATATAATATAATAATAAAATAATAATAAAACAAAAATAACAACTATAAATATACAGTAACTGAAGTCTTTGTGGTTTATTAAGTTCCTATGCACTATTTTGCACTATTTCTATTCTTTTTATGTAAGCCTGCTTAGCTCAGAGGTTAGAGCATCGCATTTGTAATGCGATGGTCATCGGTTCGATTCCGATAGCCGGCTTTTTTTTTTTTCACAATTGATCGATAATTTATCCAAATATTGAAAAAACTCTTCCCCCCCCCCTTTTTTTTTTTCAAAATAGCTTGTCTTTTATGTCGTAACAACCTCCAAGTATGAATAAAAAAAGCATTGGAGAAATTTAATTAGATCTCTATAAAAAAACCATAAAATGTAACCTTAACTTCTTTTCTTATATTATCTGTCTTATATATACTTATATATATATAATCTATCTGAATATGAATACAATATATTGATATAATTCTTTTTATTTAGGAACAACATTCTACTTTGTAGTACTTCAGTAGATTTCTTTTTTTTTTTTAGTTCAGTTTTAATTTATATTTTTTATTTAAATATTGAAATTTACGTTTCAATAAAAAAAAGGAGTTTTTATGTCTCGTTACCGAGGACCTCGTTTCAAAAAAATACGCCGTCTGGGAACTTTACCGGGACTCACTAGTAAAAGACCTAGATCCGGAAGTGATCTTAAAAACCAATTGCGTTCTGGGAAAAGATCACAATACCGCATTCGTCTAGAAGAAAAACAGAAATTGCGTTTTCATTATGGTCTGACAGAGCGACAATTACTTAGATATGTGCATATCGCTAGAAAAGCAAAAGGATCAACAGGTCAAGTCTTATTACAATTACTCGAGATGCGTTTGGATAACATTATTTTTCGATTGGGTATGGCTTCGACCGTTCCTGGAGCCAGGCAATTAGTTAATCATAGACATATTTTAGTTAACGGCCATATAGTAGATATACCAAGTTATCGTTGCAAACCTCGAGATATTATTACTACAAAAGATAAACAAAGATCAAAAGCTCTGGTTCAAAATTATATTGACTCATTCTCCCGCCAGGAATTGCCGCAACATTTGACTGTTGATTCATCCCAATATAAAGGATTCGTAAATAAAGTAATAGATAGTAATTCGGTGGGTTTAAAAATTAATGAGTTGTTAGTCGTAGAATATTATTCCCGTCAGATTTGAGCCTACCGAAAACAAAGTTCGGAAAACTTTCCCCCCCTTTTTTTTTAACAAAGTAAATTCAGAGCCTGGATCTCCTTTTACGTATTACAAAAGGATACAACGGAAGTTAAGACCGGAATTGGCAATCTTTTAGGCACTTTGTTTTTTATGTACACGGAATCTCTTAAAAGTCTTATTGTTGGGAGAGGAATTCTTTTATTCATTGTTATTTTATTTGATATATTGTGGTCGGTAACGTTGACGCATTAGTTGAAGTTACAAAAACGGAAAGAGAGGGATTCGAACCCTCGGTAAACAAAAGCCTACATAGCAGTTCCAATGCTACGCCTTGAACCGCTCGGCCATCTTTCCGGCATAATCTTATTATTGATCAGAAACCGACCGAATAGCGAGTTACTGCTATTATTGCAGTACAGGTATAGCCAATCAATTCTAATCTAATAGAAAAAAAAAAAATAAAATCTTCAAAGAATAAAAATATTCCTTTTTTTTATCATGATGAAATCAAAATTTCTATAATTATAAGAATCCAATCCGTAGGAAAATAAAATTCTTTATTCTTTAACTTATATGAAATAGTAATACTTTTATTCATTGTTATACTACTTAAGTAGGATAATAATTAGATAAAAATCTTTATTATTTCTTACTTTTCAAAAAAAAAACGATTTGAGTATAAAGTCCATCTTTTAGTCTATTTTTATGTTATTTCGTACTGTAGAATTCCTTTGTTTGTGAGATCATCTTCCTTGGACGAGGGAAATGAGAAGAATTAAAAATGGATTGCTAATTATGCCTAGATCTCGTATAAATGGAAATTTTATTGATAAGACCTCCTCAATTGTGGCCAATATCTTATTACAAATAATTCCGACAACTTCAGGAGAAAAGGAGGCATTTACCTATTACAGAGATGGTGCGATTTGATTCTTTTTTTTTTTTTTAGCCTTCAGTCTTACGATAAAGAAACATGATTCAAGATAGAAAGACAAAATTATTAAAATAAAACTACGCTTGATGAAGGTGAAGTTTGGAGATGGAACAATTCCTTCTGTCGTGTATCCTCGATTGATGCAGCCTCAGATGCTTACATTGTTGATTTTAGTATTGAGCGAAAGGTTAACCTATGGGTTCTGTATTATGGGTCATTCTTACTTACTACCAATAGGCAGCATAGGGGAAGAAGCACTACACCTAGGAATCAACAAGATTAAAACTTTGTTATAAACTACCCCTTTTCCTTATCGGTATTGGGACTAAAAAGAATGGTTAGGACAACAAACATCCATCTCGTTCGTACTTTGGATACCCGTATAACCATCGAAGATCGTTGAAGTGACTAATTCCTGAAAATAAGGGACGTTGAGGACAAAGAAATTGTTAGAGTTACCATTTTTATCCGGCACTAATATGATTAGTGTTAAGAAAAAAAAGCTCTTGCAGGAAGGCTGGCTAGAAATTTCTTGTAAAAATACTAGCCCCTGTCAGTTCATAATGAGAAGAGTTAAATTTAACTTCCATGGATTATTCACTTTAGAGTACTATGCACAGAAGGGAGGAGCCGTATGAGATGCAAATCTCACGTACGGTTCTGGAACGGAGATTCTTTGAATAGAATAAACGACCGTAACGGATGTCGGCTCAATCCGAAGGAAATTATGCGGAAGCTTTACAGAATTATTATGAAGCTATGCGACTAGAAAGCGATCCCTACGATCGAAGTTATATACTCTATAACATAGGACTTATACACACAAGCAACGGAGAACATACGAAAGCTTTGGAATATTATTTTCGGGCACTAGAACGAAATCCGTTTTTACCACAAGCTTTTAATAATATGGCCGTGATCTGTCATTACGTGCGACTATCTCCACTATAGAAATAAGGAAAAAAGATCAAATTGACTAGTAAATACTAGAAAAAAGGCTTTCTACATATGCATCGTCCAAAACAACGATTTTTAGAAGCTGTAGCAAGGAAAAATACTTCGTGGGAACCCAAACCTGAAAAAAAAAAGAGTATGGCCTATATATTTATATTCTATGGATAAAGGATACAATTGATAAAGAAAGCACCGTAAAGATTAATTAGCTTTGGATCGATACAATAAGAACTGCTTACTTATCTCATGATATGAGAGTTAGGAATCCACTTATGTAATAGAGTTGATCCACTAAAGTATTGAGCAGCGGTGTAGCATCAAATCCCAAAGATAGTAAGTTTTCTTTCTTATGTAAGAAAGTCTTTTTCAAAAATTCTATATGAATTACATCTATGAAACCGAGATAGTTACCTTTCATAAACTGATAATAATAATTATATAGGGGGATACCTATATTTTATTCTTCTGAAATGAAGGTGGGAGAAAAGATAAAACTGATTTATTATTTATTGATTAAAATTAGAGTTTAAAACTTATGTAATTAACTTCTTGTGGTTAATCCAAGAAAATAACAAATGGATTTCGGAAAAATGGAATTCAGTTAAATAAGGTAGATTAAGATGGGTCGCCAAAAGAATTAATTGGGAGCCGTATGAGATAGGAAACTCTCAAGTACGGTTCTAAGGAAAGGAA